ATAATATGAAATTAAGAAATGAATATATAGCGGGTAGCGGGAATCGAACCCGCATCGTTAGCTTGGAAGGCTAGGGGTTATAGTCGACGTTGGTTGATCATTTTTAACATCTCTAATTCAAAACCGAACATGAGATTTTGGTTTCATTCGGCTCCTTTATGGAAGATCTATGTATTCCCACCAGAGAAAAAAATGAGATCCATAACATCTATGTCAGCTTTTTTTACGAATGCATCTAAAGCTACTTGCTTTTTAGATGATCCCTATAGAAGAGGGGGATTCTATCAAATCTTTCTAGTCTCTAGTCTAGTTACTTCGTTCCCTATTTCTTTTCTACTCGTGAGATCCTAAGGAAAATAATTTTGTTTCTACCGAGCTGAAACAAGAAGTCGAGGGTTCTAGTAAACCAAAACCCTCATTTTCTAGCTATTTGGCTTCAATCTCCCCTTTTTTCAGCGCAAAAATTGAAGATTTAGTTACGATTGAAAATTTTGTACTATCATCCATAGATCCTTTATTCATACTCATTCAATTGGAAGAATTGAACCAATCAAAAAAAATTATGCTTCTCGACTCCATAATCCAATTTTTTTATTAAAATTCCGATTGCCTTTTGGATAGAAATCGTGAGAATGTATATTCTTTCCCCAAATGTCCTATTGAGGGGTAAAGGATGAAATCTTTTTAAGAAATAAAGTTTTTGATCGGAATATGAAATATGAAAAAAAAATGGAAAGACCCCTTAACTATTGAAGTTGTTAATAGAACGAATCACACTTTTACCACTAAACTATACCCGCTATATATTCATTATTGGATATAAATGGACCATTTGTCCAACAAAGTAATTAGACGCAGTCAAGATAGCATCAGAATCATGAAAATTCAGCATGAACACGTATTTTGTTCCGCTGTGGCGCGGAATTGAAAAAAGAATAGGTTAATAGCAAAAAGTTTAGTCAAATTACAATAGTGCACTAAAGTTATAAGTATTTTTTTTTAAACCTCCCTTCACTTGAACCGCCAGATTTTCTGAATTTGGGTAATTTGGGCCTCAAACTTTCAAGCTTGTCCTTTGTTTTGAACAAGTAAATTATTTAAAGTCTTATTTTATAAATATGTGTTTTCTATTTTATATTATTTCTCTTTTCAGATATATTTCTTTTCTTTCTTAATACTTCCTTCTTATTAAGACTTCTTAAGTGAATTATTAAGATGAATATAATACTGAACTTCAACTTTCATTTAGAATGAATTTCCGAATTTTATACTTAAGAATATGAAAAGAAAGACGAAAAATAATAGTACTATATTACTATATATTATAATAGTATTACTAATACTATTACTAAAACACTTTTACTATAAGGTACTAGAATATACTAAGAATAGATATATAATCTCTAATATTGAATAAATATAGAATATATTCTATTAATATAGGTATAGATAATTTGATAATTTTTTAAAGAATTTCTAAGATTTAGGAATGGCAATGAAAATTACTCTTTTTGTTTAAATAAAAATCTTTAGAAGTACTGGCCCGGCCAGTACTTCTACTTAACCAGGCCGGGGAAATGAACCTTTTTTACAATTTGTACAAAATAAAATAAGTAAGGTATTCTTTCTATTGGAAGAATCTGTTTCGAATCATTGAAGGAAAATAAAAATTTTTCTCAATCCTGACTTCATGTGTGAAATCACATGATAAATTTCCAATTTGGAATGGGGAGAGATGGCTGAGTGGACTAAAGTGTCGGATTGCTAATCCGTTGTACGAATAATTCGTACCGAGGGTTCGAATCCCTCTCTCTCCGACCCCTGATCGCTTCATATTTTAGAATTGGAAGAAATTTCGATTATTTTCTTTTATGAATCTTTTTTATCTTTATCTAGCATCTATTCCATTTATTTATACATTTACCTATGAAAAAATAAAGGAAAAAGTAAAAATTAATCTCATCTCTTTTTTTTTATTCTTCACGCCCAGGATTACGCCCCGGATCATTAGATAAGAATCCGAAGATGAAGAGAGAAACAAAGAATATTACTACTGTGTAAACGAATAGTTTAAGAGTAAGCATTACAAATCTCCAAGATAAGATAAGATCATTTTTTTTTTAAGGAAATAGATCACCTATTTTACGACACACACTATACACTATTTTTATATGACGCTCTAAAGATGAAAAAAAACTTCCTTTTTTTTTTTCATTTCTTTTCACGAATTTCTTTACTAATGTAATAAGATTCGTATTTTTTCGTTACCAAAAATTTCTTGCCATATCAATATCTATAATTAGATATTGTATGGGATCTTATAAAAGAAAGGTTAGAACAAAAGAAATAAGTTGATTAAAGATAAAGATCATTGCCCCCTTCCTTTATTCAAATTAAATTTCAATAGAAAATACCAGAATTTCGCTTTTTGAATCGAGGTTCCTAATGTCCAGACTTATCTGAATCTTATTTAATTTTCAGAATAAAAATCTCATCTTTTTTTTATCGAAAACTTAAAGCAGCTTGCCAAACAAAGGCTAAGAGAAAAAAGAGTAAAGGGATCACTGGCATAATGTCTACGATTGGATTGAAAAAGGCATAAGCCTCGGGCAATTTGGCAAAGAAAAAACTACTCGAATAAAGGGTAGAATTAAGACAGATACAGATTAAACTAAAGATATTAAACATAAGAAATATTTTTTTCTTGTTCTTAAAGATTCAAATTAAATTGAAATGATAATAAATTATCAGATTGTATTGAGTTGTTTTTCTGAGGGAAATTTTCAAAAGAAAAGGTAGATAAAAGAACGAAATTCTTCTTTTTTTTTTTGACTTCTACCCAATCAAGAATCCTTCCTTACATTCTCCAATAAAATAAGAATACAAGGAATTCTATTTTCATAAAATATATTAATTGAATTCTAAGTAATGATCAATTAATCTTTTTGATTCTATATCTATTGTATTGAATCCTAGCGACAACATGTCCTATATTTCTTTTGGTTGGTTATTGACGAATAACCAATATTTATCTTAGTTTTTCTTAAACCAAATAAAAATGGGGCGTGGCCAAGCGGTAAGGCAACGGGTTTTGGTCCCGTTACTCGGAGGTTCGAATCCTTCCGTCCCAGATCTTTTGCATCAGAAACGAAATATTTTTCTCTATAGAAAATTGAATTCAACAAATTTCTGTTTAATGTTGGATACAATGTTATCCAATCTGAATTCTAAGAATGATTCTTAGAATCATATCTTTTTTTTTCCTTTTTTACTAAAGTATTTTATTCTTAAATATTCGTGATTACTTTCGTTAACGATTATTTGTTTTATATGATGGAGATGGATGCGAAAAGATCAGAATCCGAGGATTCTTATTTTCTCTTTGATCTTACCTTACACGATACTTTTTTTACTCCATAATAATGAAAACAAAGAAATTTTATTATCAAACTACCTCTCAAATGAAAATCAGATTCAATTGGAGATGGTAAATAATAAGTAAATCAAATCATAATATTAGAATCATATAATCATATGTAATAAATACATAATTATTACATAAGAATATATATTGTATATTTTTCTTATTCGTATTATTTTTAACTAAAATATTTAGTTTAGTCTATTATTTAGTTAATTAGTTAAAGTGGATAAAAACTTTTATCCATTCATGGGGATTTCTTTTTCATTTGAATGAAAGTAAAGTCAAAAAAAAGTCAAAGGTTTTTTTCTTTAATAAAAAGAGGGATCTTTTATGATGGACAATCCTGAAAGATCTGTTGAAGATGTAAATAAGTTTGCTTAAAACTGATTTGTTTTTTCATGTGATATTATTCATATGAGAAAATATGGGGTAATTTTAAGTGAAATCCTTTCCGGATAAACACTTATCTATACTATAAGTGTAGATTATTATGTATCGGTTCAGCCAATGACTATTCATGATTCCATATTGAATCAATTGCATACGGTTTTAAATTAAAATAAAATTAGAGGGATGTTATGGTAAAACTTCGTTTGAAACGATGTGGTAGAAAGCAACGTGCGACTTGAAGGACATGATTGGCTGTGGATTCTGACATCCACCATTTTCTATACGAATGAAGATGCTCTTTTCTCGACATAGTTTGTTCTGCTAGGAATCTTGATTTAATTTGTCTTGGGTTACTAAATAAAGATACTAATGATATATAAAGGTATAGCATATGATGGAGCTCGAGCAAAAATGATTGATTCATTTATCGGGGGAATAATCTAGGGTTAGTGACAATCAATAAGTTAGACCAACTTTGTAAATATATCATCAATATCTAAATATAGATAAATGGAGAGGTTCAATTTTGAACAAGTTTGAAATGAAAAAAAAATCAAATTTGTCGAAATTTTCAAACTGTTTCGATTAAGAGTGTATCACAAAGGGATCAATCTTTCTTATGGTTTTTCCCTTTTCCATAAAAAGAACAAAAGGTATGTTGCTGCCTTTTTGAAAAGGAGTAAGGATCACCGAAGTAATGTCTAAACCCAATGATTTCACAAAGCGCAAAGCGAAGACAACAAATTCCGGAACAAGGAAACACTATTTTAACTTGTCTTAACAATTGGATCATAATGAGTAAAAAAAAAAATAGATCTGAAAGGAGACAAAAAAACAGGTTAGAGACAGCTCAAGAAATTCTAAGGATTTCCTTTCGAACTCTTTCAAAACTACTCAACTTGAGTTAGGAGTACAAATGAAATTTTTTTTCTGTAAAGAAGGAAAAAAAAGGCTCAAATTACAGTCTAATTATTTATGGATCCTTTTTTTCTTTCTATATCTATCTATATATAGATAGATATAGAAATTATAGAAATAAGAATCATTTTTTCTTGAGCCGTATGAGGAGAAAACTTCCTATACGTTTCTAGGGGGGCATCTTTTATCTACATCTATCCCAATGAGCCATCTATCGAATTGTTGCAATTGATGTTCGATCCCGAAGAGAAGGAAGAGATCTTCGAAAAGTGGGTTTTTATGATCCGATAAAGAATCAAACTTATTCAAATGTTTCTGCTATTTTATATTTCCTTGAAAAAGGTGCTCAACCCACAGGAACTGTTTATGATATTTTAAGGAAGACAGAATTCTTTAAAGAATTTCGAGTTTCTTTTGATAAAAAAAGAAAAAGAAAACAAGAATCATGAATAAAAAAAGGATAAGGTAACTAGTACCTATCTTTGTGTAATTCTTTATTGAAAGTTTCTTCTTTTCTTGTTCTCTTCATACTTATTTTATTCTTATTTTTATTATTCGTATTTTTTTCTTGCTTTTTTTTGTGGAACCCCCCAACAAGGGGGGTAATCTTTCTTCTTGTATTTGTATTGTACCTTTCTTTTTTTGATTAAAGAAAGCCGCTATTTTTTCTATATCTACCCTTTCCTTATTCCTTATTTTTTCCGCTCAAAGTTTGATTCTTTATGTTGTGCTAATCCAACGTAAATTTCTATATAATTTCTTGAAATTTGTTTTCTAAAAAGTCCATTCATATTGACAATGTCGTATCAAACAAATATAATTTGATCGTATATAAATCTAAATAGATCTTTTTATCCCCATTCGCTATTGGCTTTTTCCTTCACTTTAGTAAAATGGATGGATTTGCTGGATTTTTTTTATATTTTTTTTTTATTTTGATCATATCTAAACTTCACTTCATATTGATCAGGGTTGCTAACTCAATGGTAGAGTACTCGGCTTTTAATTGCGACTATGATCTTTTACACATTTGGATGAAGGAATTCGTCTAGACTATTGGTAGAGTTTAAAAGACCGCGACTGATCCTGAAAGGTAATTAATGGAAAAAAAAGCATGTCGTAAAAAGAATATTCTAATAATATAAAAATTAAGATTTAGATTACTCAGAATAGAAATAGAACGAGAATTTTTCTTTTTATAACAACAATTTTAAAGTTAAGTGAAAGTATTTTGGGTCTAGTGAATAAATGGATAGAGCCTTATGGCTCCAATTCGAATAAGACAAAAAAGCAACGAGCTTCCCTTCTTAATTTGAATGATTACCCGATAAAATTACTAATTATACGTTAAAAATAGATTAGTGCCTAATGTGGGAAAAGGTTCTCTTGTTAATTGTGAGCAGACCTTTGATTCTTTTTTTTATTAATCCTAATGATTCTTTATTGTGGATTGGAGACGGATGTGTAGAAGAAATAGTATAGTGATAAAAAAAAGAAAGTGATAAAAAAAAAGAATTTTTTTTTTCCAAAGTCAAAAGAGTGATTGGGTTGCGAAAATAAAAGATTTTTACCCCTTTTTCTTATTGTTATTATATATTGAATATAAAGGAAAAAGATCTGTAGATTGGGCTTTCTGTCTCCGGAGTATATATTCTTTATTTGTTCTTACTTTTCTATAATCTTTTACTTCTTAGATTATCATTATTTTTTTTACATCACAGTACAGTATAAAAGTATATATTAATACTAGACTATATTATTAATTATTAGAATTATCCCTTAGAATTTATAAGAATTAGAGTTTTTTTTAGTATAAGAGAAACAATAATATACTACATACAACATATGCATACACCGTTCTGACCATATTGCACTATGTATCATTTCATAACACAAGAAGTGCCTCTCTTTTTTAGTTACAGTCGAAATGTATTTAAATGGCAGGATTACAAGGATATTTAGATTGAAAAAAGATATATTTCGGCAACAAAACTTCCTATATCCACTACTCCTTCAGGAGTATATTTACTCACTTGCTCATTATCATAGCTTCAATAGTTTGATTTTTTACGAACCTGTAGAAATTCTCGGTTATGACAATAAATCTAGTTTAGTACTTGTGAAACGTTTAATTACTCGAATGTATCAACAGAAATCTTTGATTTCTTCGGTGAATGATTCTAACCAAAATGAATTTTTGGGGCACAAGAATTCTTTTTCTTCTCATTTTTCTTCTCAAATGGTATCAGAAGGTTTTGGAGTCATTCTGGAAATTCCATTCTCATCGCGATTAGTATCTTCCCTTGAAGAAAAAAGAATACCAAAATCTCAGAATTTACGATCTATTCATTCAATATTTCCCTTTTTAGAGGATAAATTATCACATTTAAATTATGTGTCAGATCTACTAATACCCCATCCCATCCATCTGGAGATCTTGGTTCAAATCCTTCAATGCTGGATCAAAGATGTTCCTTCTTTGCATTTATTGCGATTATTTTTCCACGAATATCACAATTTGAATAGTCTCATTACTTCAAATAAATCCATTTACGTCTTTTCAAAAAGAAAGAAAAGATTCTTTTGGTTCCTACATAATTTTTATGTATATGAATGTGAATATCTATTCCTGTTTCTTCGTAAAAAGTCTTCTTATTTACGATCAATATCTTCTGGAGTCTTTCTTGAGCGAACACATTTCTATGGAAAAATAGAATATCTTATAGTCGTGTGTTGTAATTCTTTTCAGAGGATCCTATGGTTCCTCA